GCCAATCTTTAAAATGTAAAAAAAAAAGGAGTAATCAGCTGTGACACGTTCACTAAAAAAAAATCCTTTTGTAGCTAATCATTTAGCGGGAAAAATTGAAAAACTCAACATGAGGGAGGAGAAAGAAATAATAGTAACTTGGTCTCGGGCATCTACCATTATACCCACAATGATTGGCCATACAATCGCTATTCATAATGGAAAGGAACATTTACCTATTTATATAACAGATCGTATGGTAGGTCACAAATTGGGAGAATTCGCGCCTACTCTGACTTTCGCGAGACATGCAAGAAACGATAATAAATCTCGTCGTTAAGTTAATTGGAATTCAGAATAGAAAAAAAATAGATGTGAATCAAACAAAGGAAGGGGATAACCTTATTTATGACAAATTTCAAAAAGGTAGGGAATAACCCTATGATAAAGAACTCAAGTTCAGGTAAAGAAGTAAAAGTTTTAGCTCAACATATATGTATGTCTGTTTTAAAAGCACGAAGAGTAATTGATCAGATTCGCGGGCGTTCCTATGAGGAAACACTTATGATACTGGAACTCATGCCTTATCGAGCATCTTATCCCATTCTCAAATTGGTTTATTCTGCAGCAGCAAATGCTAATCAAAATATGGGTTTGAACGAAGCTGATTCATTCATTAGTAAAGCCGAAGCCAATAGGAGTACCATTGTGAAAAAGTTAAGACCCCGGGCTCGAGGACGTAGTTATCTGATAAAAAGACCGACATGTCATATAACAATTGTATTAAAAGATAAATCTAAATTATTTTTAGATCAATCTAAGATTTAGATTCATATTAAAAAAATATATATATATATAATAGAAAAATATGGGACAAAAAATAAATCCACTTGGTTTCAGACTTGGTACAACTCAAAGTCATCATTCCTTTTGGTTCGCACAACCAAAAAATTATTCCGCGGGTCTACAGGAAGATGAAAAAATACGGAATTGTATCAAGAACTATGTACAAAAAAATAGGAAAATATCCTCAGGTTTCGAAGGAATTGCACGTATAACAATTCAAAAAAAAATCGATTTGATCCAAGTCATAATCTATATTGGATTCCCAAATTTATTAATAGAGGGGCAAACACGAGGAATCGAAGAATTACAGATGAATGTACAAAAGGAGTTTCATTCTGTAAACCGGAGACTCAACATTGCTATCACAAGAGTTGAAAAACCTTATGGACAACCTAATATTCTTGCAGAATATATAGCTTTACAATTAAAAAATAGAGTTTCGTTTCGAAAAGCAATGAAAAAAGCTATTGAATTAACTGAACAAACGGATACAAAAGGAATTCAAGTGCAAATAGCAGGCCGTATCGACGGAAAAGAAATTGCACGTGTCGAATGGATCAGAGAGGGTAGAGTTCCCCTACAAACAATTCGCGCTAAAATTGATCATTGTTCCTATACAATTCGAACTATTTATGGAGTATTAGGTATAAAAATTTGGATATTTGTAGACGAGGAATAATCGACCTTGTCTTCCCATTCTGTCCAGTGATAAAACAAAAAATGACAAACTCTTTCATTCGTTTTCTGTTAAAAAAAAAAAAATGAACAATTCTAATTCTATAAGGTTAAATAAAAATTCGATTGATCATTTGGTATAATTGCTATGCTTAGTGTGTGACTCGTTAGTTTTTTTATAGTTTCAAGTTGGGATTCAAAAAAAAAAAAATAGACTGACCCCCGCTATAAACTTTGTAATTATATAAAATAAACTAATAACCAACTTATTGCTTCGTATTGTCGCGATCCCAAGAAACAGTCACTATATGAATGAGTGAATCTATCATATGGTTGTAGCAACTGAAATTCTTTCAAGAAAAAATAAATCTGATTATGGGTTGTAAAGAAAAAAAAAAAAAGGGATATGGATAAATGGAAGGATGATAGAAAGAACAAAAATATCAATGATATATGATTCCAATATGTATGGTCTATGAATCACGTCATAAAAGGCAGTGTGATAAAGCATCAATACTGATAATCAATACTGATAAGATAATTAGAAATATAAGAATTTTAAAATGAAATAATTTACAATAGAATAAAATAATAAAGAGCCTTCGGGTTAATAAAAACTGAGGAAATTGACTCGGGAACGAATTTTGTTGGAAGCTCCATTGCAAAGTTCAGACCTAACCATTAATGGAGAAGCTATGGGAACGACAGAACCTGTGACTGCATAGGATTCTATTGAAAACGAATCCTAATAATTCATTAGGTGGGATGGCGGAACGGACCAAGAAAAAATTGATTTATTCTGAGAGGTCATGAATTGAACCTACGAATGAAACAGGAAAGAGTAAATATTCGCCCGCGAAACCTCTATTTATTGGATTACAATCTTTTGTCGTAATTCAATAGAGGTAAAAAAAAAAAAGGAAAGGATTCGTTATGTTATAAAAATAAAAAAGAGAAACATTACATTATCTATAAAGATACATAAATGTACACACACGTCTAGCTGTATTATATATCTTGTATCTACATCTTCCTTCCTATGTAAGAAATTAAATATCAATAAAAGCCATTACTTGGTGTATTATCTATTAATGTGTACCTATTAATGTGTATCTATAATATTATTGAATTTGAATCCTTTCATTCGCGAGGAGCTGGATGAGAAGAAACTCTCATGTCCGGTTCTGCAGTAGAGATGGAATTAAGAAACAACCATCGACTATAACCCCAAAAGAACCAGATTTCGTAAACAACATAGAGGAAGAATGAAAGGAATATCTTGTCGAGGCAATCATATTTGTTTCGGCAGATACGCTCTTCAGGCACTTGAACCTGCTTGGATTACAGCTAGACAAATAGAAGCAGGGCGCAGAGCAATGACACGATATGCGCGTCGTGGTGGAAAAATATGGGTACGTATATTTCCCGACAAACCTGTTACAGTAAGACCCGCGGAAACACGTATGGGTTCGGGGAAGGGATCCCCTGAATATTGGGTATCCGTTGTTAAACGGGGTCGAATACTTTATGAAATGGGTGGAGTATCCGAAACTGTAGCTAGAGCAGCTATCTCAATAGCTGCGCGCAAAATGCCTATACGAACTCAATTTCTTATTTCAGGATAGAGATGTAGAACTAAACAAAAAGGGGTATTGGGGATGAAAAAACGCAGGTTTATTTATTTCTGGACTGACAATATTTCTTTTTTTTCTTTCATACTTTTCATTGAAATAACAGATTGAAATAAAAATGATATGATTCAACCTCAGACCCTTTTGAATGTAGCGGATAACAGCGGAGCTCGAAAATTGATGTGTATTCGAATCATAGGAGCTGGTAATCACCGATATGCTCATATTGGTGATGTTATTGTTGCTGTAATCAAAGAAGCAGTTCCCAATATGCCTCTAGAAAGATCAGAAGTAATTAGAGCTGTAATTGTACGTACATGTAAAGAACTCAAACGTGAAAACGGTATGATAATACGATATGACGACAATGCTGCAGTTGTCATTGATCAAGAAGGAAATCCAAAAGGAACTCGAGTTTTTGGTGCAATCGCTCGAGAATTGAGACAGTTGAATTTTACTAAAATAGTTTCATTAGCTCCCGAAGTATTATAAATAGTAGTAGATGAAACTATGATATAGTAGGGTATCTGAAATAGATCAAATAGATCAAATTAGTAGATTGTGTCTCACGTATATACTTTATAAAAAAAAAGAAAAAAAAAGGAAACATGTTGATTATATCAAAATTAGGAGGAACCTATAATTATAGTTCGTCATGGGTAGGGACACTATTGCCGATCTAATAACTTCTATAAGAAATGCTGACATGGATAAAAAAGGAAGGGTTCGAATAGCATCTACAAATATTACCGAAAACATTGTTAAAATACTTCTACGAGAAGGTTTTATTGAAAACGTTCGGAAACATCAGGAAAGTAACAAATATTTCTTGGTTTCAACTCTGCGACATAGAAAAACCAGAAAAGGAATATATAAAACTAGAACCATTTTAAAGCGTATCAGCCGACCCGGCTTACGAATTTATTCCAACTATCAACGAATTCCTAAGATTTTAGGTGGAATGGGAATTGTAATTCTTTCTACTTCTCGAGGTATAATAACAGATCGAGAAGCTCGACTAGAAAGAATTGGAGGAGAAATTTTGTGTTATATATGGTAATCTTAGACCTCTGGTATCCGAATTTGATCTCTAACTTCCTATTTGTAAAATAGAGAGGAAAAGTGAGTTATATAACTCTTCCTCCATTAGTTGATACTTCAAGGAGGTTACCTGGAATGAAAGAACAAAAATTGATTCATGAGGGTTTAATTACTGAATCACTTCCCAACGGTATGTTCCGGGTCCGTTTAGATAATGAAGATCTAATTCTAGGATATGTTTCGGGGAGGATCCGGCGCAGTTTTATACGGATACTACCGGGAGATAGAGTAAAAATTGAAGTAAGTCGTTATGATTCCACCAAGGGACGTATAATTTATCGACTTCGCAACAAAGATTCGAACGATTAGGTTATTTTTTTAACCACGGGTATACAATTCGAAGTTCAAAAAAAATTAAAGAGACTTATTCTCTTCCAAGAAGTGGATTCAGAATTAAGGTAAGGAATAAAAAATATGAAAATAAGGGCTTCCGTTCGTAAAATTTGTGAAAAATGTCGACTGATTCGCAGGCGTGGACGAATTATAGTGATTTGTTCCAATCCGAAACATAAACAGAGACAAGGGTAATCTTTCTAAAAAAGAACTTTACTTTCAAAAATTGGAAAATCAGTACAATATGTAAAAATAAGGTAAAGGGTCTGTTTTAACATGAAATGGATATCTCCGTATCTTTTCTTTTTGTATATTTCTGACTCATAAATATGAGATGATAAAATATGACAAAAGCTATACCAAGAATTGGTTCACGTAGGAATGGGCGTATTGGTTCACGTAAGAATGGACGTAGAATACCAAAAGGCGTTATTC